TTGGGATTCATCTATCAACAGATTTTTTTCTTCCATTTGAACTCATTTCAATAATTCTTTTAGTTGCGTTAATAGGCGCAATTGCTGTAGCTCGTCAATAATCACTTTTGAGAAGGGGGAATCAAAATCAAACTGTATTCTGGACTATCACATTCATTTCCTTTCTATTCTATTTGACTTCATGTAGAAAAAAATTCTTTACTTTATTAGTTCGATCTATTACCAATCGATTTCTTTATTTTATTACTTGCTATGTTCGAGTTAATCTAATTAGTGAAATTTTTGTTCATATTGAAATGAATCGAGATTGATAAGGAGTTTGTTAATGATGCTCGAGCATGTACTTATTTTGAGTGCCTATTTATTTTCTGTCGGTCTATATGGATTGATCACGAGTCGAAATATGGTTAGGGCTCTTATGTGTCTTGAACTTATATTAAATGCGGTTAATATAAATTTTGTAACATTTTCTGATTTTTTTGATAGGAAAGAAATTGATCTAGGATCAAAAAACCGAAAGAAAAAATAACAAAATGATTCTTATTGATGAAATTGAGCTTTAAAATATTCACGCTTTTTTTTTTACTATTCTATCCTCGTATGTTTAGATTCAAGAATAGAATAGCGAAAATTTTATCTTCTAGATAATAAATAAGCAATTAATAAAAAAATTGAGACGTAAGAAGAATACAAGAAAAGATACGAAGAAATGCGCCCGCCGCCAATCGATTTGATCGTCTCTCCTACAAAAAAACTCATAAGACCAACTCCATTCGTAATTCCATCAACTACTTGTTGATCAAAAAAATGAGTGAATTCAGACACTCTTCTCATCGTCCCTGTTAAGTATGTTGCATAAAAAGCGTCTATATAACCACGATTATATGACCAAGCATATATCCCATTTTTTATCTTGTCAGAAAAAATTCTCTTAAGATTTGTTTTAATTAATGAATTAACTAAATCAAAATTTGTAAAAGGGGAATACGGAGGCTTATAAAAAAAAAATGCTATAATTATTCCAAGATAGGCTAGACTAACTGAAAACACTGCATCTTTCGCAAATTCCGACCAATCTGTTAAATAATTCGAATTTTGATGTAACAGATTTATCGAGGGGGTTAACCATTTGGATAAAATATCCAAATCGACGCCATTAAAAGAAATTCCTATGAATCCAACAAAGAAAGTAAAGAAGACTAATATAAGGATAGGAAATAATATAGTATTATCCGATTCATAAGGATACTCAAAAGTTTTCTTCTTGCCAAAACGAGAAATAGTAAGAAAAGGTTGGCTTCTAGTTCTTGCATTCTCATCAATTCGATCTATTTTCTGTGAAAAAAAATAAGCACTTTTCTTTTTCGTCATTATTAATAAAGTTAACAAATAAAAGTTTTTCTTATTGACTTTAAAACCTTCTTTACCCCATAGAGATATTGAATAGAGGGAAGTCTTTTTTTTTCCACTGAAATTTTGAAAATGAGCATTTAAATGTCCTTCAAAAGTAAGTAAATAGATCCGAAACATATAAAATGCGGTTAATCCCGCCGTAGACCAAGCTATTATTGCAAAAATTGCTGAATATAACCAACTATCATTAAGAATTTGATCTTTGGACCAAAAACAAGCAAGAGGTGGAATCCCACAAAGAGAAAGTGTGCCTAATAAAAACGCACTTTTGGTAATTGGTACATGTTTTTTTAAACCTCCCATAAAAACCATATTTTGACTTTTAGTCGGAGAATAACCAACAATAGTTTGCATTGAATGAATAACAGAACCCGATCCCAAAAACAATAATGCTTTCGAATAAGCATGAGTAATCAAATGAAATAAAGCACTTCGAGAAGACCCCATACCGAGAGCTAACATCATATAACCCAATTGAGACATGGTGGAATAGGCTAAACCTCTCTTAATGTCTTTTTGAGCAAGAGCTAAAGTAGCTCCAAAAAATAGTGTTATTATCCCTATTAAAGAAATTAAATTCATTATTTGAGGTATAATAATGAAAAGAGGTAAAAGTCGAGCTACAAGGAAAATTCCCGCGGCTACCATAGTAGCGGCATGGATAAGAGCCGAAATAGGAGTCGGCCCTTCCATTGCATCTGGTAACCATACATGAAGGGGGAATTGTGCAGATTTCGAAACAGCACCAGAAAAGAATAAAACAGCGCACCACGTAACAAATAAAAAATTTAAGTCATTATGAATAATCAAGTTATTGAATATTGGAAATAAATCCCGAAATTCAAAACTCCCTGTTATCCAATAAAAACCCAAAATTCCCAATAATAAACCAAAATCCCCAACACGATTAGTTACAAACGCTTTTTGACAAGCATTTGCTGCAACAGGACGTGTGAACCAAAATCCTATTAATAGATAGGAACACATTCCTACTAATTCCCAAAAAATATAAATTTGTATCAAATTGGAACTAGTAACTAATCCCAACATGGCAGTACTGAAAAAACTCATATAAGCAAAAAATCTCAAATATCCACGATCATGAAACATATAATTATCACTATAAATAAGAACCAAAATTCCAACAGTAGTGATTAATATTGACATAATAGAAGTAAGCGGATCAATTAAGTAGCCAAATTCTAAAGAAAAATCATTATTGAGAATCCAAGCCCAGACATATTGATAGGTAGCACGGCTATTTAGTTGCTGAATCGATAAATTGATCGAAAAAATCATGACTATACTTAATACTAAAACACTTTGAAAAGCCCACATACGACGAAGACGTTTTGTTGCCGACGGAAAAAGAAGAAGTCCCACCCCGATTAATATAGGAACTGAAAGTGGAAGGAAAGGTATTATCCATGCATATTGATATGTTTGTTCCATAAAAAAAGTTTTTTAGTCTGAATTAATTGCTTTCGATTAACTGGACCCTACCCCTTTCAAAAGGGATCAATAAAAAAAATCAAAATATGCACTAACTAAAAAAAATTTAACGTAAAAAAAAATTTAGCATTTGATACTCGTACTTAATTCTGTATCTGAGTTTTTCGAAATAGTTCAAATATTCAACTCAAGAAGTTAGATGTGGTCAAATAATATGACCAAGTTCTGTAAAAAAAACTACTTCTTTATTTTAAATATATTTGTATTTTGAAAATATACAAATTTAGGAAGAGATCAAAAATAAAAATAGAAATTTTTCTAACAATGGTTTTTTTTATAGCAAACATCAGGAATTACACTTAAAAGTACTTGATTCTGATATAAATCGTGGAATTCACTAATGTCATCGGCTTAATAACTCGTCGTTTTTTTAGTTAGTTTCATTTTAGTTAGTTTATTTCAACTTATTAACTAATTCCTTATGAGATTGATTATGATTCTTTTTTTTTTGTTTTAAAAAAAAATATTTTTGTTATTAGAAACCGTTAGAATATCTGAGTGTATATATAAAACTTAATGGTTTATTTGAAACTTGATTTTTTATTAATTGAGAAAATTTTAGACGGATTCGTTGGACTAGTTACTCGAAAAAAGATTCCATTTGGTATTAGATAAAAGTTGTCTTTTGAAATACTTCCTTTGATTTTATTACATGGAAATGCAGTGTCGAATGACAAAAAGCACTGGAGATAGATCTTTTAGATTCTTTTTTTTAGTTCCACTAATTAGATTTATATATCATAGCTGATTATAGAAATATCTGAGAAAAAACGACAAATAAAAGTCCTACTAATCCATACAACTTATTTGTTCTTAGAAGCTTTCTAGAGTATAAAAAACCTTTTTGAACAAAAAATTTGTAGGAATCTTGTAGAGAAATTTCATATATTTAGATTTATTTGTGATGATAAGGACTAAAAGAATAACTAGATAATGAATAGTAATTAAGGATTCTTTTGAACAATAGATGTCTTTCACATCCAACTATAACAATGAGTAACCTCTTCATTTTGAAATGGCAGTTCCAAAAAAACGCACTTCTAGATCAAAAAAGCGTATTCGTCAAAATATTTGGAAAAGGAAGGGATATTCATCGGCGTTAAAAGCTTTGTCATTAGGAAAATCTCTTTCTACCGGCAAATCAAAAAGTTTTTTTATGCGACGAGCAAATAAGTCCTAAAATGTTGTAAGACTCGGAATCTATTTGACGTTAAAATTGGCTCATTTCAGTCTTACTATCAAATTCTCAATTACAACTCTCTATTAGTTTGAACTAATCAATATGAAATAGACTCCGTTTTGTGATGTTCATATGGAAAAATGGAACATTAAGAATTTGCAAATTTCGCAAATTCTAAGAAAAAATACAATAAGAAAAACCAAGGTTTTACCTTTTTTTAGGACTCCATTTTTCATTTTGTTGGTGGGGAGTATTATTTTCCCCATCGACCTTTTTGTTAGAATTCAAATGCTAATAATATGTTTTCTTTATCTATAATATCTAAAGAATATCGAGAGAAGATCAGAAAAAAGATCTTGAGTTCAAATTAACGAGAGAAACTCATTGATTCAATTTTGAAAACTTGTATAACTTTCTGACTTCGTCTTTCTCGGAATGACTATAGAGTTCTCAGATATTTTTTGATTTCAGCCCAACCAATAAAAGACGAAAACTCTCGGGATATTATATACAAACAATGTCTTACTTTAGAAAAATCCAAAAAGGTTTCTTTTATGTTCCGCGAGAAAATTCATTTGGTTGTTTAAAATTTATGAAATAAGTTAAATGGGAACTAATTATTATGAATTTGAATTGTTATTCAAAAATTTTTTCAGTGAAGTGACACGGTCAATCTTGACAATTCAATATAAATAGCCTATTATGGGTTCGAACAAGCCGCTATGGTGAAATCGGTAGACACGCTGCTCTTAGGAAGCAGTGCTAGAGCATCTCGGTTCGAGTCCGAGTAGCGGCATGCCGTCTTCGAAACACCAGACAATAGATCTTATAATGAAAAATGAATGAAATTCCCGCTTTTCATTTATACTTAAATTAAGGGATTACTCTTTTTTTTTTTTTATGATATTTTCAACCTTAGAGCATATATTAAATCATATTTCCTTTTCAATTGTTTCAATTGTCATTTCAATTTGGTTTTTCAACCTATTGGTCACTGAACTCATAAAACCATATGAGTTATCAGAAAAGGGCATGATACCGACCTTTTTGTGTTTCACAGGATTATTAGTGACTCGTTGGATTTATTCCGGTCATTTTCCACTAAGTGATTTATACGAATCATTAATCTTTCTTTCGTGGAGTTTCTCCCTTATTCATATAGTCGCCTATTTCAAAAAAAATAAAAATCTAAGCGCAATAACCGCCTCGAGTACTATTTTTACCCAAGGCTTTGCTACTTCAAGTCTTTTAAGTGAAATACAGAAACCTGCAATATTAGTCCCTGCGCTCCAATCCGAGTGGTTAATAATGCACGTAAGTATGATGATATTGAGCTATGCCGCTCTTCTGTGTGGATCATTATTATCCGCTGCACTTCTAGTCTTTACATTTAGAAAGAAAAGTAATCGGTTTTTAAAATCATTTTCATTTAACGAAATCCAATATAGCTATGACAGAAGTACTATTTTAAGAAATACTTCTTTTGTTTCTGGTAAGAATTATTACAAGAGCCAATTAATCCAACAATTGGATTTTTGGAGTTATCGTGTTATTAGTCTAGGATTTCTTTTTTTAACTACGGGTATTATTTCAGGAGCAGTCTGGGCGAATGAAGCGTGGGGATCATATTGGAGTTGGGACCCAAAAGAAATTTGGGCCTTTATTACTTGGATGATATTCGCTATTTATTTACATATTCGAACAAATAAGAATTTCCCGGGTGAAAATTCCGCACTGGTGGCGGTTCTAGGTTTTCTGATAATTTGGATATGCTATTTTGGAGTTAATCTATTAGGAATAGGGCTACATAGTTATGGTTCATTTCCATTACCGTCTAGCTAAGGAAGCTTCTTACGAATACAAACTAACTCGAGCTGTCTATAAAAAACTTTGTAACGAACTGCGTGAATCCAGTACCAATAGTGTAGTGATTCGCGCGGTTCTCGCAAAGACCGCGCATCTCGGGTTAAAATGAAAATTCATTTTTCACTTTATTTTCAATAATAGAAAAAAGCATTCTTTTGTCTATTCTACAACAAGTTTTTAAAAATTATCTAATTTTTTTCTTTAGGAAAAATCTCTATAAAAAACTAGATAAAAGAACTTCAACCTTCTCAACTGAAAGTGACAGAACAAAATCCGGGTAGATTCCAATCCCTATTATGGGTAGAAAGATAGCGATTGAAACAAACAACTCGCGCGGTCCAAAATCAAAAAGATAAGACGTCGGGGCATTAAATAACTTGGATCCATAGAACATCTGGCGTGACATAGATAATGAATAAATGGGCGTTAATATCATTCCAATTGCTATTACAAAAGTCAGTAGAATTTTTGGCATGAAAAGATATTTTTGACTGGTAATTAGTCCCCACAATACGATTAATTCTGCAACAAAACCACTCATACCTGGTAATGCGAGGGAGCCCATAGAAAAGCTACTAAACAGCGTAAATATTTTTGGCATTGGGATAGCTACGCCGCCCATTTCGTCGAGATAAACAAGACGTATTCTATCATAACTTGTTCCTGCCAAGAAAAAAAAGGCCGCCCCAATAAATCCGTGAGAAATTATTTGTAAAATGGCTCCATTGAGTCCTGCGTCGGTTATAGAACCAATTCCTATAAGTATCAAACCCATATGCGATACAGAAGAATAGGCTATTCTTTTTTTAAAATTACGTTGGCCGGAAGAAGTTAAAGCTGCATAGATTATTTGTATTGTGCCTATTATCATCAACCAGGGAGAAAAAATAGAATGAGCATGAGGTAATAATTCCATATTAATTCGAATCAATCCATATGCCCCCATTTTTAATAAGATTCCAGCTAAAAGCATACAAGTACTGTAATGAGCTTCGCCGTGGGTATCAGGTAACCATGTATGGAAAGGTAGAATCGGCGATTTGACAGCAAACGAAATCAAAAATCCGATATAAAATATTATTTCCAAGGCCACAGGATACGGTCGATTAATTGATGTTTCAAAATCTAATGTTGGTTCATTAGAACCATATAAACCAAGACCCATAACTCCCATTAATAGAAAAACAGAACCTCCTGCCGTGTACAAAATAAATTTAGTTGCCGAGTACATCCGTTTCTTTCCTCCCCACATGGATAGAAGGAGATAAACCGGAATTAATTCTAACTCCCACATGATGAAAAAAAGTAAAAGATCCTGAGAAGAAAATGACCCTATTTGAGCGCTATACATTGCTAATAGCAAAAAATGGAATAATCGAGAATCCCGAGTAAGAGGCCAGGCTGCTAACGTAGCTAAAGTAGTGATAAATCCCGTTAGTAAAATAGGTCCTATAGAAAGTCCATCTATTCCTAATTTCCAATGGAAATCAAAAAAATGAATCCATTTATAATCTTCCACTAGTTGGATT